GTCATCTTTGGTAAAATCAAGTCCACCGCGAAGACATTCATAAACTGCTCGACCATAGTTTTTAGCGGATAACCCCAATTTCGGCTTAATAGTGCATCCCAGTAGAGGACGGCCATACTTGTTCAATTTATCTCTCTCAACTTGGATACCGTGAGGCGGGCCTTGGAAAGTTTTTATATAAGCAACAGGGATTCGCAAATCCTCCAAACGTAGAGCACGCAGGGCCTTGAACCCAAATACATTACCCACAATGGAAGTAAACATATTAGTAACAGAACCTTCTTCAAAAAGGTCTAATGGGTAAGCTACATAACAAATATATTGATTGTCTTCTCCAGGAACGGCATCGATGTGGTAGCATCGTCCTTTGTAACGATCAAGACTGGTAAGTCCGTCGGTCCATACAGTTGTCCATGTACCAGTAGAAGATTCGGCAGCTACTGCGGCTCCTGCTTCTTCTGACGGAACTCCAGGTTGAGGGGTTACTCGGAATGCTGCCAAGATATCGGTATCCTGGGGTTGATATTCGGGAGTATAATAAGTCAATTTGTAATCTTTAACACCTGCTTTAAATCCAACACTTGCTTTAGTTTCTGTTTGTGGTGACATAAGTCCCTCCCTACAACTTAATTTGATGAAAATTTTTACAACAAAACAACAAGGTCTACTCGACAAAAATCAGGACTTAATGAAACCTTTTACAGGAATCTTTCATAAAATTCTCAACTAATATTATCAACTAATCAAAATGGTTCGTTATTAGACCATGTATTTGATTCGCCAAATACAGCATTATTGTATACTCTTTCATATATATGGCGCAACCCAACCCTTGTTTTTCAAGTTTCCAATTTCTTACCCCCTTTTGAATCGAAAGACCTAAATAATTCGAAATTCACTCTTGACAGCGAGATATGTTGTATATGTATATCCTAGATGTGAAAATACGCGGAATTCTATCGGGAAAGGGTAAAAGAATAGGCTGGACATAAATCAATATACTAAATAAAAACTTAGTTCCAGTGCGATAGAAATAATGAATCATAAATTCAATTTAAATATTTAAATATAGTTTCGAGTTCGACTTTCGTAGATAATATCGAAAGGATTGTCTATAATGATAGACAAATAAAAGACTTTCTCAAGATTTTTGTTCATCCATTTGATATTTTTTTTTTTTGAAAATCAGTTGAGTGAACTTGAGAATTCACTCATTGAAATTGAATAGAATAAGTCAAAATGGAATAAGTGAACAATTGAATTGGATTCCTTTGGATGGTACCAAAAAAATTGAGTGCTAACTCCTTTTTCTTAATTAATTTCTTATTTAATTAAGAAATCTGCTATCGGACATTTATTTTATTTTGGATTCGATAATTTTCATTTTTGCAAAGAATTTCGACATAGTTTACTTTAAAAAAACTATATATTATGAACTATATATTATGAGAAACAATCCCACTACTTCTGGTCCTGGGGTTTCCACACTTGAAAAAAAAAAGCTGGGGCGTATCACTCAAATTATTGGTCCGGTACTGGACGTAGCTTTTCCTCCAGGTAAGATGCCGAATATTTACAATGCTCTGGTAGTTAAGGGTCGAGATACTGTGAGTCAACCAATTAATGTGACCTGTGAGGTACAACAATTATTAGGAAATAATCGAGTTAGGGCTGTAGCTATGAGTGCTACAGACGGTCTAACGCGAGGAATGGAAGTTATTGACACAGGAGCTCCTTTAAGCGTTCCAGTCGGTGGAGCAACTCTCGGACGAATTTTTAACGTACTTGGAGAGACTGTTGATAATTTAGGTCCCGTAGATACTCGCACAACATCTCCTATTCATAGATCTGCGCCCGCCTTTACCCAGTTAGATACTAAATTATCTATTTTTGAAACAGGAATTAAAGTGGTAGACCTTTTAGCCCCCTACCGACGTGGAGGAAAAATCGGACTATTTGGGGGAGCTGGAGTGGGTAAAACAGTACTCATTATGGAATTGATCAACAACATTGCAAAAGCTCATGGGGGCGTATCCGTATTTGGCGGAGTAGGTGAACGTACTCGTGAAGGAAATGATCTTTACATGGAAATGAAAGAATCCGGAGTTATCAATGAACAAAATATTGCGGAATCAAAGGTGGCTCTAGTCTACGGTCAAATGAATGAACCGCCGGGAGCACGTATGAGAGTTGGATTGACTGCCCTAACTATGGCGGAATATTTCCGAGATGTTAATGAACAAGACGTACTTCTATTTATCGACAATATCTTCCGTTTCGTACAAGCAGGATCTGAAGTATCCGCCTTATTGGGTAGAATGCCTTCTGCTGTGGGCTATCAACCTACTCTTAGTACCGAAATGGGCTCGTTACAGGAAAGAATTACTTCTACAAAAGAAGGGTCCATAACTTCGATTCAAGCAGTTTATGTACCTGCAGACGATTTGACCGATCCCGCTCCTGCCACGACATTTGCACATTTAGACGCCACTACCGTACT